TCTCGAACCATCAATGATTGGCGAACCTGCGGATCCATTTGCAACTCCTTTGGAGATATTGCCTGAATGGTATTTTTTTCCCGTATTTCAAATACTTCGTACAGTGCCAAATAAATTATTGGGTGTTCTTTTAATGGTTTCAGTACCTGCGGGATTATTAACAGTACCCTTTTTGGAGAATGTTAATAAATTCCAAAACCCATTTCGTCGTCCAGTAGCGACAACCGTCTTTTTGATTGGTACGGCAGTAGCCCTTTGGTTGGGTATTGGAGCAACATTACCTATTGATAAATCCCTAACTTTAGGTCTTTTTTAAATTGATTCCTTTTTTTTTTTTGAAATAAACTAAAAAAATTACGACGTGTGTATCTAGGGAATAGTCGCCTTAAAGTGAATTTTCCCTAGATACCGTTAGTCAATTCTATTTTGGATAGATTCCGAGTATATGGATTGTGTTAAAGATTCAAAACTTATTAAAATTTATGCGAAATGATTTTCTATTTCTAGAACCTCAAATATATATTTTATATCTTCTATGCGAAAATCTTTCATTTTCATAAAGTCTTCTTGACTCTTATTCAAAAGGTCTAATAATGTATGGATATTGGACCTTTTGAGGCAATTATAGACCCTGGGGGACAATTCTGATTGGTCAATAAAAATAGATTTCAATGCTATTTCTTTTTTCGTTTTCCTTGGTTTAGCCAATCTACCATGAAAATAAAAAGGGGGTAAAGTACCTTTGTGTTGATTGTTTTCTAAATGGAAGTTTTCTTCTTCTGCATGTAAAAAGGGAATAAATAAATCAATCAAATTTCTGGAGGCCTCATGAAGTGCTTCTTTAGGAGTTAAACTTCCATTTGTCCATATTTCGAGAAAAAGTATTTCTTGTTTTTCATTTCCATTCACATAAGAATGAATACTATGATTTGCATTTCGAACCGGCATGAATACAGCATCTATAGGATAACTTCCGTTTTGAAAGTTATTTGGCGTTTTTATACAATATCCGCGATCCCTCTCGATTTGTAATTCAATATACAAATTAATTGGTTCTGTTAGGTTAGCTATATGCTGTGTATTATCAACGATTTCCACCGAAGGTGGTAAGATGATATCTCGAGCGGTTACATATCCAGGACCCTTAACACAAATAAAGGCATCGCGCATTCCATACAGATTGCTTCTCAATACAATTTCTTTCAAATTCATTAAAATTTCATGTACGGATTCGTGAATCCCTACTATGGTAGAATATTCGTGGGGTATTTTATCGGATTTTGCGCGTGTGATAGATGTTCCTTCTATTTCTCCAAGCAAAGCTCTTCGCATCCCAATGCCTATTGTATCGGCTTGGCCTCTCATAAGTGGAGCCAGAATAAATCGTCCATAATAAAGACGCTTACTGTCTGCTCTTGATTCAACACATTTCCACTTTAGTGGCCGAGTAGATACTATTACTTTCTCTTGATCCATAGTAATATTCTTTAATCATTGAATTATTTATTTCTCTTGAAATATCTTCAATGTTTATTTTTACACACGTCTTTTTTTAGGGGGCCTACAGCCATTATGTGGCATAGGGGTTACATCTCGTATGAAACTTAATAGTATACCACTTCTACGAATAGCCCTTAATGCCGCATCTCTTCCGAGACCGGGGCCTTTTATCATGACTTCTGCTCGTTGCATACCTTGATCCACTACTGCCCGAATAGCATTTCCTGCTGCGGTTTGAGCGGCAAATGGTGTCCCTCTTCTTGTACCCTTGAATCCACAAGTACCGGCGGAGGACCAAGAAATTACCCGCCCCCTTACATCTGTAACAGTCACGATAGTGTTGTTGAAACTTGCTTGAACATGAATAACTCCCTTTGGTATTCTACGCGCATTTTTACGTGAACCAATTCTTGGTATAGGTTTTGCCATAATTTTATCATCTCATAAATCTAAGTCAGAGATAGATGGATATATCCATTTCATGTCAAAACGGATCCTTTATTTATTTATTTGAACATTTTGTCCTTTAGATTTCGAGACTCCCCTCTCTCCCCCCCCCTTTTTTTTCTAAAAATTATCCTTGTCTTTGTTTATGTCTTGGGTTGGAACAAATTACTATAATTCGTCCTCGCCTACGGATCAGTCGACATTTTTCACAAATTTTACGAACGGAGGCTCTTATTTTCATATTTGTCATTCCTTAACTTAATTCTGAATCTCTTTATTGGAAGAAAATAAAGTTTCTTGAAATTTTGAATTTCGAGTTGTATCTCTATGAAATGAATGGCAAAATTGAGAAAACTACCTAATCACTAATCATCTTTGTTTCAAAGTCGATAAATTATACGTCCTTCTGGTTGAATCATAATGACTTTTTTCAATACTGACTTTCCTCAATTTTGACTCTATCTACTGATGATAGTATGTGGATAAAAAAATTATGCCGAATCCTTCCTGAAACATAACCTAGAATCAGACTTTCTCTATATACTTTAGTTAGATAAGATAAACGAACATAGAGTATACCGTCGGGAAGTATTTTATAAATTAAACCTTCATGAACCTTTTTTGTTCCCTCACTTGAGGGATTAACTAATGTAGGAGGCGTAATATTAGAAACCGGCCCTTTTCTCTATCTCTTTTTTTTTTTTTTCACAAATATGAAATAGAAAAGTTCTGTATATAATTCGGATATCAGAAAGATTACCATATATAGCACAAAATTTCTCCACCGATTCTTTCTAGTCGAGCCTCTCTGCCTGTCATTATCCCCCGCGAAGTAGAAAGAATTACAATCCCCATCCCCCCTAAAATTCTAGGGATTCGTTGATAGTTAGAATAGATTCGTAGACTGGGTCTACTAATCTGTTTTAAATTTAAAACAGTTCTGTATATCCCTTTCTTATTCCTTCTATGGCGTAGGGTTAAAACCAAAAAGTATTTGTTGTTCTCTTGATGTTTCCTCATGTTTTCAATAAAACCTTCTCGTAAAAGGATTTTAATAATGTTTTCTGTGATGTTAGTATATGGTATTCGAACTGTTCTTTTTTTATTCATGTCAGCATTTCGTATAGAGGTTAGTATATTAGCAATAGTGTCTTTACTCATAATTAATAAACGAAGATTTTTGTTGTCCCCGAATTTTGATATAATCAACATGCTCTTTTTTTTTTTCTTTCTGAATTGTTAAAGGCGTATACATTATACACAAACAATCTACTAATTAATAAATTTCATTCAAATACTATAAAAACTGGATTATGGTCTCATCTTATAATACTTCAGGGGCTAATGAAACTATTTTAGTGAAATTTAATTGTCTTAATTCCCGGGCAATTGCGCCAAAAATTCGAGTTCCTTTTGGATTTCCTTCTTGATCAATAACAACCGCAGCATTGTCATCATATCGTATTATCATACCGTTGTCACGTTTGAGTTCTTTACAAGTACGTACAATTACAGCTCTGATCACTTCTGATCTTTCTAGTGGTGTATTTGGGATTGCTTCCTTGATTACAGCAACAATAACGTCACCAATATGAGCATATCGTCGATTACTAGCTCCTATGATTCGAATACACATCAATTTTCTGGCTCCGCTGTTATCCGCTACATTCAAATGGGTTTGAGGTTGAATCATATCATTTTTTATCTGTTTTTTCAATGCAAAGCAAAGGGCGAAGTAAAAAGTAAAAAAAAAAAGAAATGTTTTTTATTCAAAAAAAAAAAGAAACCTGCAATCATTCTTTTTTTTTTTTCATCCAAAAAACCTCTTTCTTTTGGTTCTCTATCCTGAAATAATGAATTGAGTTCGTATAGGCATTTTTGATGCCGCTATTGAAATAGCCTTTCTGGCTATATTTTCGGTTACCCCACTCATTTCATAAAGTATTCTACCTGGTTTAACGACAGCTACCCAATATTCGGGAGATCCTTTTCCCGAACCCATACGTGTTTCTGTAGGTCTTACTGTAACTGGTTTGTCTGGAAATATACGTACCCATATTTTTCCGCCGCGGCGTGCGTTTCGTGTCATTGCTCGCCGCCCCGCTTCTATTTGTCTAGATGTGATCCAAGTAGGTTCAAGTGCTTGAAGGGCATATCTACCGAAGCAAATACTATTACCTCGATAAGATATTCCTTTCATTCTTCCTCTATGGTGTTTACGGAATCGGGTTCTTTTGGGGTTATAGTTGAGGGTTTTTTATTAATTCCATCTCTATTACAGAACCGGACGTGAGAGTTTCTTCTCATCCAGCTCCTCGCGAAGGAAACGATTATGAAATAATATACATGTATTTAAGCATGTATTTAATGAATAATATATTAAAAAAATATATTGAATCATGAGAGTCTATGATAATCTATTAGGAATTTGTATATCTTTTTTGAGATATAACTAAAGATGGATTCGATTCCCATTTATAGAAAATTTTGTTTTATTAGAAGGTTATGACAAATCTTTATTTTGTTTTTCCTTTTATTATAATTATAATATCGGATCGTCTAAAATTTCGAAAAAAAAAAAGAAAAATTTTCGCGGGCGAATATTTACTCTTATAATTCAGTTTTATAGGATTAGTTTATGTTATGACTTTTCAGAATAAATGAATTGGTTCCTGGTTCGTTCCGCCATCCTACCCAATGAATCATATAGAATCTTATGTACTCACGGGTTCTGTCGTTCCCATCGCTTTGCAATTAATGGTTAGGTCTGAATTCTACAACGGAGCTCCTAAATGAAATTTTGTCTTGAGTCAATCTTCTCAGTTTTTATTGACTCAGGGCTCTTGATTTTTTTGTTCTAGAGAACAATTTCATTTTGTTTAATTAGGGATCAACCCCCTTTGATGCTTTATTACATTTCCTTTTATGAAAGGAATCATAGACCTTACATATTTGAATTCCATATTTATATCGTTGATATTTTTTTTTTTTTTTTTCTCTCTTTCTCTCACCCTTTCATTTATCCACATACTTTACTTTTAGTGTTTCAAAAC